AACTCAATTTTCGCCCATGAACGATTTGTGTCAATGGATTAGTTCGATCCAAAACTTGAGATAAGGGATGTAAGCCAAAAAAAGATTCATAAGTGGTTGTTAATGAAGTCGAAGTTACCAAATTTTGAGGAGTCGGTATCAATTTATGCCGGATTGCTCCACATATAGTTCCTCGAACCGTATTTTCTAAACGAACAAGAGCCAATCCGAATTGATCCTGTAACAGATCTGCTACAGAACGAACACGCTTATTTTTCAAGTGATTCATATCGTCAAGTATACCCATTCCAAATTTCATTCCGATCAAATGATCCGCAGCAGCCAATATATCTCGTGGTAACAAAAATGTATTGTTCTGAGGTATATCAAGATTTAATCTCCAGTTCATATTTCGTCGACCAATCCTTCCCAATTCACATCTTTGTTGAAAAAATTTCTTTTGTAATTCCTTACATAAGGACTCAGAAAATACCGGATCCCCGCCTATACAAGCGAATTGTTGATAAAACTCCAAAATTGCATTTTCTTTTGACCCAATCTTTTTTTTTTCCTTATCATTCAAGAAAGACAAGAAAATTTCGGGATAACAAACATTATCTAGAATTTCTTTTAGATTTGAACCCATAGCCGATGATAGAACTAGAATAGATATTTTTTGTTTCCTACTCACGCGAGCCCATATTCTTGCTTTTCTATCAATTTCTAATTCTAATCTCCCTCCCCAATCTGATATTATAGTACTGGTATAGACAGAAATTCCGTTATGGTCCAATTCGGAACGATAGTAAATACCGGGACTTTGCAATATTTGATTGATTACAATTCTGTATATTCCATTTACTATAGAGGTGCCCAGGGAATTCATTAGGGGAATGTTTCCAATAAAAACAGTCTGTTCTTGTATATTTCTACCACTTTTCCAAATTAATCCCGCGGGTACATATAATTCAGAAGAATATGTGAGTGATTCATATACAGACTCTCTTTCTTTTATCAAGGGTTCTACCAATTGATATCTTTCCACAAATAATTGAAATTCAATTTCTTGATCTGTATCTTCAATTTTTGGAAACTTATGAAATTCTTCCGTCAAGCCCTGATTAATGAACCTACAAAATCCCTCAAATTGTATCTGATTAAATCCAGGTATTGTGGACATTCCCTCATTTTTCTTCCGAAGCATCTTAATCTTAAGTTTCCTCTTTATCGAAAAAATTCCATCATTGTTAGATCGACTCGTATGATTAGGTTAGTTCGATGAAGAGTGAGCCAATAATGGAATGTATATTCTGTTTACTGAATCACATGAAATTTTAACCAACTCCATATCTCTATTTCATATGTATGAACGGAAACGAGACGTAAGAATGAAGAGTATTTTCGACGCAAGTTCAAATTTGCGACAGGTATAAATGGAATGAATTAATAAAACATTCCTGAAAAAAAAAGATTCTGCTACTTATGCTTAATACTTACATTACACTTATGGAGTCTTTGTATAGAATATCAAAATGGATCCAATTTATCCCTATTATTATGATAATATGATCAGATGGAATAAAAAAAAATCACTATATGGATTCAGGGTTCAATCCACTTTCCTTTCCCATTCTATATATATATGAGAATTAAAAATTCAAACACACTGATTCTCTATAGGAATATGGGCATAAAATAAGAGAGATCCTCTGTTCTGTGTAACAATTTCTGTTTTAGGGTTTACATATACACATATATGGTGTTATAATTCAAAATTGAGATTGAAAATAATTTATACTAATTAGTCATAAATCTATTTGCTTTTCTTATGCTATTAAGGAAAAACACACTTTGAGATACAAATTTAGTTCAATAATTCAAAGTAAATTAGGTAAATGGTTACTGCAAACTCCTTTTTTTCTTTCAAAGAAAATAAAAAATAGGGATTCATATTTGGAACGGGATTAAGTACAATGGGATTCCAGATAAAAAAAGTAGATAATTATTAATTTAGTATTTAGTAATAGAGTATAATTAATATTTTGATCCATACTTTATTTTGGATCGGATTTGGCGACATGGCCAAGTGGTAAGGCGGGGGACTGCAAATCCTTTATCCCCAGTTCAAATCTGGGTGTCGCCTGATTGACAAAATGGTGGACCCACCGTACCAATCCAATAGGATGAAGTGAAGGTTGCTGCACTTAGTAATTATTAATTTAATAATGGGTTCGGTTCATTTATTTAATTATTTAATTCATTCATTGAATCAAATAAATTAGGAAATGGAGGTTTTATTAAGATAGTTATCTGTCTTTATAGTATAGAGATTTTTTTATATCTTTTATATCTATATATATAATTTATCTCTTTTGCTTATACAAAAGGTAACAAAAGAAACAATAGGTCTTATTATTTCTACATCTTTTACATTAGAAGAACTCCTTTTATATTGATATCTTCAAAATTGTCAAAGAAAGGAAAAGGGTGTATGTATCGTACTTATTGCTCGCTTCTACCGAAAATCCTATACAATTACAATAATAGAGAATTTGTTACGATTAGCTTCATTGGATTTGGTTCATCAATCGCTTTAAATCAGAATCCCATTTTGACTCTTTGACGTTGATTCCACTATGATTATTGATCAATAATCATAGTGGAATAATTCCTTGATAGAGATAGGAGACATAATTTACATGGATATAGTAAGTCTCGCTTGGGCTGCTTTAATGGTAGTCTTTACATTTTCCCTTTCGCTCGTAGTATGGGGGAGGAGTGGACTCTAGAAGCACTACCATAATTGTAAATTGATATATATTTATATTATATAAAGTAAAGATATAAAGTAAAGAAAGCCTATATTATACTGTAAATGTAAATCTGTATATAATATTGGATAGTGTGTAGAAAGAACTATAGATATTTATATTATATTTCTACACACTATCTCATCATTATCTTCAATTATTGACAAGAACTAATAATTCGAGTTTGATTAAAGTCAATTATTTTGACTGGCTGTTTTTACATAGATGATAAGTAAAAAAGCAGTAGGAACTAGAATAAACAGTGCAGTAGCAATAAATGCGAGAATATTGACTTCCATAATCTTATTTTTTTGTTTCGCAATAACTCGGGATCTAATCCCATAGAGATGATAAATTTGACTTCTGTAAATTCAATAGGTTAATTGTATCCTGATGATGCCAAACGGATAAAAATATTATGAATAACAATATATCTAATCTATCAAATAAATTAATTGTCGAGAATTTAATAATATAACATAGGAAGACCTTTTATCCATACTAAATTAAAAATTCCATTTTTAATCCAATTCCAATATAGAATCCTTTCGTCCTTTTCCATTCTTTTTTTTCTATAACCTACCTTCTTCCTTATACTTACTTAAGTATTACTATCTGTAGTGTAAAAAATGGAAATTTCCGCATTTCATTTGTCTGATTATAAATATCAAAATATCAATGTGAAACGAAAAACAAAAGATTAGATCTTGCTTCCTGTCCCACTTTTTACAGAAAAGTGGGAGATGAATTGATAAATTCATCGGATCCTAGTTCGGGACTGACGGGGCTCGAACCCGCAGCTTCCGCCTTGACAGGGCGGTGCTCTGACCAATTGAACTACAATCCCAGCGAGGTTATGGCATACATATTCTTTATGGTTTCATAAAAATATTCTATTCGTCGTGTTGTAACAGAGACAAAAATGATATACTGATATCATATCCACATGGATATAAACTTTAGGTTAATTACTAGTAACCTGTAGTTTTTTATTGCAAAAAAAAATAATAATGAAATTCTTAATGAGAAAAATAAAGTATGGATGGATCAAAAAAAGGTTGATCTTTATTTCTACGGATAAGGCATTTCTATTTCTGGAAGACAAATTAAATTGGTTAGATCATATTCAATGGAGCGGCGAATTATTGGGCCGAGCTGGATTTGAACCAGCGTAGACATATTGCCAACGAATTTACAGTCCGCCCCCATTAACCGCTCGGGCATCGACCCAGGAAGAATTAATTCTAGGTTTAGTGATAATCCATCATCAACTTCCTTTCGTAGTACCCTACCCCCAGGGGAAGTCGAATCCCCGCTGCCTCCTTGAAAGAGAGATGTCCTGAACCGCTAGACGATGGGGGCATATCCGCCCGACCATCAGCATACTATGCTGATAGTATGATCAGTTTTTTGGAATTGTCAATATACAATATAACAAAATAGAATTATATATAGATTATATAATCTAGATCAAAATAGTTTTCTACTTTAGAATTTAAATTCTTAATCTACATAAATATATCTATATATAATATATTAATATACAATACAATAGATAATAATATATTTTATAATACAAATATAATGTATAGCATATAATTGTTATAAATATACATACATATATATTATTTTATATAAATTATAAATATACATACATATATATTATTTTTATATTATTTTATATAAATTATAAATATACATACATATATATATTATTATGCACATGCATATATATTATTATGCAATGCATATTATTATCATATTCTTATATTATTATTGATATAGTTTATAGTTGTGATTTAACTATAATTTAATATTAATAGAATAAAAAATGGAATAAAAATTTGATTTGATGGTTGATAAATGCATTACCCTTCCATGCTATTCATAGCGTAGCATAATATTATATAATAGATTAATGAAACAAAATTATAGTATAGGATTCCCTCAGTTAGAGTAGTGCTTGATCCGACAGATTATATAAAAGATGAGATATGCCTATCACTATCTCATACTAACCCAAAAAATTCAAAAACGCTAGACATTTTTTTAATGTAATTTGGCTCGGGGTATGAATCCCCTCATCGCATGACACATGATTGAAGAAAATATCTTAGTTGATAATGAGCTCTTATGCGTAATATAGATATGTATAAATATGTCTATTATATCTATATTATATCTATATAATAATATATATATATTATATAT